AGGGATGATTGTATAATTGCTTTATATGGATCCCGTCCGGTTGAGACCACAAGTAAAAATGACATTGCCAAAAGTTTACAAGGTGATATTTCCATTTCTGCATCAGAAGATGAGTCCCCCTTGAAGTCAGAATCGATTTTCCTTGATATCTGACATAATGCATAAAAGGGTCTTTGAACAACCATAGGGTTTTCTGAAAATCGTTACAAAACACTACTACAAGATGTTCTATTTTTGCATAGAAATGTGTTCGCTCAAGAAAGGATCCAAAAGATGTTGATCGTAAATGAAAAGATTGTTTACGGAGAAAAATGAATATGGATTCACATTCATATACATGAGAATTAGATAGGAACCAGAATAATCTTTGATTCTCTTTTGAAAAAAGGGAAATGGGTTTTTGGGGAGTAATGAGCCTATTTGAATTCCAATACTCGTAGAGAGAGAATCGCAATAAATGCAACGAGGGAGTATCTTGTATCCAAGAGTGAAGGGTTTGAACTAAGATTTCCAGATGGATGGGGTGAGGTATTAGTATATCTGACACATGATTTAAATGTGATAATTTGTCCTCGAAAAAGGGAAATATTGAATGAATAGATCGTAAATTATGAGATTTTGCTATTTCTTTTTCTTCTAGGGAAGGTATCAATCGCAGTGAGAATGGAATTTCCATAATGACTACAAAACCCTCCGATATCATTTGAGAATCAAAATCATTGTTGTGCCCAACGAATCGATTTTGGTTAGAATCATTAAACGAAATAATCAAATGATTCTGTTGATGCATTCGAGTAATTAAACGTTTCACAATTAGTGAACTAGATTTATTATCATGACCTAAATTTTCCATGGGTTCATAAAAAATCCATCCATTTAAAGCATGATCATGAGCAAGTGCGTAGATATATTCTTGAAATAGAAAGGGATATAGGAAATATTGTTGCCGAAATCCATCTACTTCTAAATACCCTTGAAATTCCTCCATTTGAAATTACACTTGAACCGAATGTGGGATTTCTTGAACTATCAAATAATACATAGTGCGATACGGTCAGAACAGGGTATTATAGTAAGAAAAGAATAGATACCCCGGAGCCAGGAAGGACAATCGACGGATCCTATTTCCATCCAATTTGTTTGTGTTCGTTATAATTACAAAAGATGGTTAGAAATACTTTATTTTTGCAACCCGATCACTCTTTTGACTTTGGAATAATGAATTTTTATCAGTATACCGCTTCTTCTACACATTCGTCTCCACTACATAATAGAGAATAGTTAGGATTCATGAAAAAAAGGAATCGATGATCCACTCACAAGAGAACCCTTTCCCACATCGGGCACTAATATATTTTTAACGTCTAATTAGATCGGATAATCGTTCGAATTAAGAACAAACAGAAGCTCGTTGCTTTTTGTTTCCCTATAATTGGAGCCATAGGGCTCTATCCATTTATTCACTCGACCCAACTTGAATTAATTTGACCCCTTTCCAAGAAAAGAATCAAAACAAGATTTTGTACCGATCCGTTAAGGATGAAGTATTCTAAGAATTCTCCATTGATACGACATGCTGTTTTTTCCATTCATTCCCTTTCAGGATCAGTCGTGGTCTTACAAACTCTACCAATGGTATGGACGAATCCGTTGCTTCATCAAAATGTGTAAAAGATCATAGCCGCACTTAAAAGCCGAGTACTCTACCGTTGAGTTAGCAACCCATACATATAAATATGGTGTGTAGATACGATCGGAATAAAAAATAAATAAAGAGATTTGATTGCCCGACCCCGTCAAAACACTGAACTAGCAATAAATCAAAAAGAAAAATTGGATGATCAATTGTGAACATAAAAATGAACAGAGATCAGATTAAAATACAACAGATTCTGGGATAAATATAGAGAAAATCTAAATAGATGTAAAAGTTTATAGACTGACTACCCATACTCTATCTTTTTTTTTTATTATCATTATATTAACTAAGATACTTCTTGTGTCACAGCGAATTCGACGAACCCATCATTTGAATGAAATAAAGAAACAAATATAATTTGATCGTGGATAAATAGATCTATTTATCCACGATCAAATTATATTTGTTCGATACACCATTGTCAATATAAATTGAATGTTGAGAAAATAAATTCAATAAAAAGAAAATAAGGACTTGTGTTGGAGTGGCACTACATATACATAGATAAGAAATGAAATATGAATGGGGGAATAAATAAGGAATTCAAAATGAAAGTAGGAAAAAAATCTCGGGTCTATTCAATGGAGGTACAATAAGCAATATTGACCTTTTGTTTGTTGGTAGAGTCCCAACGAAAACCATCCGGTTGATGGTAATCCCATAATTTCCCAGTTATTTCGTCTATTCACTCCATTTTTTTTTCTACCTGTCTCATATCAATCAATTGAAGATATTTTTTTAATCGTTCTATGATATGGGATCATGTGGGAGCAACAATGAATAGAGCAAAAAAAAGGGAATGGTGGAGAAACAATTAGACAAAACTAGATACTAGGCAGCCCCCCCGTTTTTTTTATTTAATGAATTTCATTTGATTAATTCGAAGTTCCTTAAATACCTCCGCCTTCTTTGAAATATCATGAACAGTTCCTGTAGGTTGAGCACCTTTTTCAAGGAAATATAGAATATCGGGAACGTTTGAATAAGTTTGGTTCTTTATCGGATCGTAAGAACCCACTTTACGAAGATCTCTTCCCTCTCTTCGGGATCGAACATCAATTGCAACGATTCGATAGATGACTCATTGGGATAGACATAAATGAACAATCCCCCCCTAGAAACGTATAAGAGGTTTTTCCTCGTACGGCTCCAAAAAGAATGATTCGAATTTATGTATTATAGCGGCAAATGGATCCACAAAATCATCAATTAGACTATGATTTGAGTCTTTTTTTTTTCAGGAAGGAAGAAAAAAAAAAAAAAAAAGAAATCTCATTCGTACTCATAACTCAAGTTGGGTAATTCTCAAAGAGCTCGAAGGGAAATCTTTAGACATTTATTGAGCCGTCTCTAACCTCTTTTGTTTGTCTCGCCTAGAATCTATTTTTTTCTTCCCCATTCTGATCTAGTTGTTGAGACAATTGAAAACGGTGTTTCCTTGTTCCGGTATCCTTTTTGATTTTATCTTTGCTTTGAATCATTGGGTTTAGACATTACTTCGGTGATCCTTAATTGTTTCAAAATGGCAGCAACATACCTTTTGTTATTTCGTTCTATAGAAACGATTGATTCCTCTGTGATACACTTTTGATCGAAATAGTTTTACCAATTCCGACAACTCCATTTTACTTTTTTTACTTGTTTGTTCGAACTTGATCCTTTCCATTTCTATACCGAAGATATACTTACGAAGTTGTTCCAACCTATTGATTGGCATTAACCCTAGATCCTTCCCTCTGCTAAATGAATCAATTCTTTATGCTCGAGCTACATCATGTACTATATTTTTTTATTTTATTACAACTCCCAATTTGGGTCCTAGTGGAATAGAACAAACTATGTCGAGCCGAGAGCATCTTCATTGATATATAAAATGGTGGGTGCAAGAATCCACAACCGATAATGTCCTTCAAGTCGCACGTTGCTTTCTACCACATCGTTTCAAACGAAGTTTTACCATAACATTCCTCTCATTTTGGACCGGTATGGAATTGATTCAATATGGAATCATGAATAGTCATTGGCTCAATCGGTATATGGTATATGAAGTCATCCATACTTCATTTTCATATATGGATAGTTATCTGGGAAAGTCTCAGCAAGAATATAATTTAACCCCATATTTTATTAGAAGAATGAAACACATTTATAAAAAACACGAAGAAATGAGTTGCTTAACACTTCTTTTCTTTACATCTTCAACAAATTGTTAGAAACGATGAATCATGAAAGATCCAATTCTTTCTCAAACAACTAAAGAAGGGTCTTTAATTAGATTTCCGATACGGAAACAGAATGAGTCATTACCCAGATAAGCTATTCCAATGACCGGGAAAGGTCACAAGTGACCCGATAGGATAAATTCACCAATGTCACACTTCTTCGAGTATCAAGAATTTATAAGGAATCATTAAAGTTTCAATAATTTCCTACTTCGACATCATTACTGGAAATCTGTTTTCCAGTAAAGACTGAATTTGATCTCTAAATCCATCAACAAACCGGTACAACGAGGATCTAAAAACGTTTAGCGGATATCTGATTGAAAAAATAAGAATCGTAGGAGTCCGATTTTTCCGTATTCATCAGATACACCAAACAAGTGTTACCGGGGATAATCGTGGGTATTTAAGGGATCACAGATCTTTTTCGCCAAAACCGAAACACCGGCGTCACTGAAATAGAACAATAACCATACACATACAGATAGGCATGGTTCATTTTCTACAGATTTTGCTTTACTTCAGATTCAGGAATCTTTCCATAAAGTAAAGTGAATGGAATGAATGTATGAATCTCCCCCCAATCGATCGCTACATTGATTTCCAATTATTCATTGTAGCCAAATACAAAATAAAAGAAATTAGTCCAAAGAAACTGTTCCGTATTGAATTTTTTTGTTTGTTAATAAGATCCGGATGGCAAGGGTCTTGAAATTGATACCTCCCTTTGCGTGAGAATTCACTCATATCTACACGAATTCTATGGGGATCATGAATCATACCAAAAGCCAATTAAAAAAGATCTTCTTATGGGGCGCTGTGCTATCCTATCTTGTATAAGTACAAAGCAAAATGGGTTCGTATCAATTCGTTGTTACTATTTTTATTTTGCCCCACCCCAGTCTCAGGAGCTTTCATTCCAGCGATGGAATTAATACCAAGAACCCCTTCCCGTTTAGAATACAGAATCCACATAGAATTGGTCATTTTGTCTACCCTATATTTATTTACTTTAGGGAAGATAGAGACCTCTCTTTTATTTCGCATTTCGACTCAGAATGCATCATGTGAAAATCAAAATATCATAGATATGGGGCATAAAGTTTCTCCAAATGACTAACTAACCTTCAATAGGAATATGGACGAGGGGGCGAACATACGCTGAATAGCCACCCATTTTTTTTTTTTAATTTCACTTTGATCTTTGTTCCCATCCTACCTATATCAAAAAAGATATTTATTTCCATCCACATGTCATTGATACTAGATTCGTTTGTGAGAAACAAAATCGAAAGGGAGGATATGATTCATAGAAGAATCATTAGAAATCACAAAGAAAGATTGGATCACGTTGTATCCAACATTACACTCTTAAGCAGTTGAGTGTTAAAAAGAACAATCTTTATTCTGATAGAATTGGTCTGGGACGGAAGGATTCGAACCTCCGAGTAACGGGACCAAAACCCGTTGCCTTACCGCTTGGCCACGCCCCATTTTCATTTCTATTCGACACCGATAAACACTAATATTGGTATTGGTTGTTCGTCAATTCCAGCCCCAATATCTATGGAATTGGTTGTTGCTAGGATTCTACATCTACACATGTAGATGTAGAATCAAAATGAATTCATTGATCATTACATATAATTCAATTAAGATATTGTATGTAAGGTATGATTCCTTCTATTCTCATTTGAGAATTGAAGGATTTTTGATTGAGGGGGTTCAAAGAAAAAGAAAGATTTTATGGCCTACCTTCTCTTCTTTCTTCATTTTTCCCCTTATATCAATAACCCAATAATAATGAAATTATCTCCAAGAACAAAATGTTTGTTATGCTTAATATCTTTAGTTTGATCTGTCTTAATTCTGCCCTTCATTCGAGTAGCTTTTTCTTCGCCAAATTGCCCGAAGCTTATGCTTTTTTCAATCCAATCGTAGATGTTATGCCAGTCATACCTGTGCTCTTTTTTCTCTTAGCCCTTGTTTGGCAAGCTGCTGTAAGTTTTCGATGAGATCTTTAATACTGTTTTAGAAACATTCATGATTTCTTCGATCAAAAAATTCGATTCTAAGAATTGATAAGATCACATAATGAACGCTCGACTCAAACATGGAAATTCTTTTTGATAGCCGCGATGAATCGGAATCACCTCATTTCTTCATTCTGACCTTCTCTTCTGGGGGTCAAAGACCTTGTGTTGTGTATGGTCCCTACAATACCTAATTGTAGATATGAGAGAAGAAAAAGAATCTTATTACAAATTCATTCCTGCAAATTCCTTTGTTTTCTAGAAACCACTTCATTTCTTTTCTTGGTGTCAAAACGGAATATGTGGTACAAAAATAGAGAATCTATTCCCCTATTTCCCCCCAAAATGATCTTGGAGATTGTGTAATGCTTACTCTCAAACTCTTCGTTTACACAGTAGTGATATTCTTTGTTTCGCTCTTCATCTTTGGATTCCTATCTAATGATCCAGGACGTAATCCTGGACGTGATGAATAAAAAATCAGAGGTTTTTCCTTGCTTGATTTCTGAATTTTCTTAGGATTTTCTTTCTCTATTCCATACATTTAACTATGAGAAAGGGGGTTAGAGATTTTTTCGAATTCGAAAGGGAAATCTCAAGTGATCAGAAGGAACGGAGAGAGAGGGATTCGAACCCTCGGTACAAATAACTCGTACAACGGATTAGCAATCCGCCGCTTTAGTCCACTCAGCCATCTCTCCCAATTTTAAAAGGATAATTCATATGTGACGCGTGAAGTCAAAGTAAAGATTGATAAAAGCCTTTCCTTATCTTTCTTTATTCTAAAAATATACTATAAATATAGAAATATAGACGAATTATATCAATCATCAATTCCATTTAGATAAAGATTCGAAACAGATATCTCCAATAGAAAGAGTACCTCTTTGATTTCGTCCGAAAGATTCTTTCTTTTATTCCCCCGGCCTGGCCAGTACCTAGCCAGGCCATTCCTTGTTTTATTCCAATGAATCATAGATCAAATGATTTATTTGATTTGAAAGCGCAAATACTTGTTATTGAAGTAGCAACAAGGCTATTCCCATTCCTATGATAGGAGTATCATTTCTTATTATTCTTTGTTTTTCTTTTTCTCGATTTACTTAACTGGAATAAAAAAAAACATATTTTTTTCTATTAAAATAGAACTCATATATTTTTTCAAAAGACATGTTTGAACACTTCAGTCCATAAACAAAACGATATGATTTTTCACTCGATCCAATCGACCCGAATTCATAAGATTTGGCAGTTGAATGAATAGGAAAAGGAGTCGCTTCGAAAAAGAAAAATGGAGCTCTGGATTCTTGTACAACTCAACTCATTTTTATATTCCGGCTTCAATGGTCCTTTCGGGCCGGGACTATCAGGAATGACTCCCCGATAAAAGATATAACTTGTTATTTAAATGAACCTTTTTTCCTATTTTATCAAGTCTCCCCGTCAGAGCACAACATGTCAGCACTCCGATTTTCATGATTTTGATCCTATCTTGATTACGTTTCACTCCCTTGTTCGACAATTCATTCGTATACAATAATCATAT